GGAGCTTTTTTTTGTTTTCCTTCCTAGTTTTTTTAATTGTTTTTACTAGTTAAAGATGTAAAATAGATAGAAAAACAAAAAACATTTTTAAATCCAGCACAAGTAAGGAAAAAATATAAAACAAAAAAGATTTTCTTATTCTTCACGTCCTGGATTACGTCCTGGATCGTTAGATAGGAATCCGAAAATGAAAAGAGAAACAAAGAAAATCACTATCGTGTAAACAAATAGTTTGAGAGTAAGCATTACAAAATCTCCAAGATTATTAAAAAAAAAAACGACAGAGAAAGAGAATAGATTCTCTTCTATTTCACATTATGTTTCCTTTGATACTAAGTTTCTAAGAAATACAGTGATTTCGAGGAAATAAAAAAATTAGGAAATTTATTTGTAGTAAGAGTCCAACCTTTATATAACCATTACCAATAATTACAAAAAATTTCAATATTGGAATCAAGGATTCACACTGTAAGACTTATCTGATCTTATAAAATATTAAAATGTTGGGATTTTTTTTCGAATAAATTCGGAATTTTTTTAGGACATTATTCAATTCAAATTAAAGATCTCATCGAAAACTTACAGCAGCTTGCCAAACAAAAGCTAAGAGAAAAAAGAATAGGGGTATTACTGGCATAATATCTACAATTGGATTCAAAAAAGCATAAGCTTCAGGTAATTTCGCCAAGAAAAAACTACTTGAATAAAGGGCAGAGTGAATAGAAATACAGACCAAGCTAAAGATATTAAGCATAACAAAAATGTTGTTCTTTAAAAAAATGAATTGTATTTTTGCTTTTTTTATTGTATTTTATTTATTATATTAATTTATATTTATATTATATATGATTTATATTATATATATATTATATGATTTAATTAATTAATTTAATATAATTTAAATTGATTATACAAGTAGATTAAGAATTCAAGTCAATATTAAAAAATTATATTCTAAAGAAAGCATATATGAAATATATATCTAGATTAATATTTTTATTCTATATCTTTCTATTCTATATAATAATTAATTAATATATTAATATAATAATCAAATAGAAAATAATTTTCAAAATGAATAATATAAATAGAAATAATTAAAATATGGATATTCAATTCATATTTCTTATAAATTCATATTTCTGAATATTCATAAATGAATAACTGAGTAATAAAACTAAAAAATAATGAATAAAAAAAGATCAGATTATTCTATAGAATAATTTTAGACTTGGAATTGACGAACAACCAATAATAGTATTTATTAGTGTCGAATCGAAAATGGGGCGTGGCCAAGCGGTAAGGCAACGGGTTTTGGTCCCGTTATTCGGAGGTTCGAATCCTTCCGTCCCAGATCATATTTATTCATGATATATATATATACTAATTTGGATACAAATTGTATTGTATATCTGAATAAAGATTACTCCCCTCTTTTTTCTCATTCGTCTCGAATCTAAAGTGATTAGCTTATGAATATGTAGATGTAGATTCATAAGCGACTCGATTTTTTTGTCTTTTTTATTCAAATCTTATCTTAGTTTTTATATTATTATTATATTATTATTGTAATAATTGTGGATAATAGTTTAAATATTAAATATATTGATTGAATAAATGACTACGCACAATTTCAGAATCCATTAAATACCAGATCTAACTAAAACTAAAAAGAATTTTATGGTAAAACATCGTTTTAAACGATGTGCTAAAAAGTACAGTGGATTCTGACATCCGTCATTATTTCTAGTAGAATAAAAGATATTCTATATCTTATCTATATAAATAATCTCTATATATATAAATTATATAAATCGGGATGCTCTTGGCTCGACATTGTTTGTTCTGTTCCACTAGAACTCATTGTTTGGGGGATAGGAGAGGGATTGATCATTTAATTTGAAAGAAACCAAATGGGTGGTATGTTGCTGTCATTTTTGAAACAATTAAAGAACCCCGAAGTAAGATATAAACCCAAAGATTCAAGAAAAAGCTAAAGGATCTTGGAAGACGTAAATACCATTTTCAAACTGTCTCCACATTTTGAAAAAAAAAAAGAATAAGAAAAAAGGAAACCATCCATAGTCTAATTCGGAAAGTGGGTTTTTATAATCCAATAAAGAAAAAGAATCAAAGTTATTGAAATATTCCCATTATTCTAAATGTCCTTGAACAAGGCGCTAAACCTACAGGAACTTTTATGGAACTTTGCCCTAATCAACAAACCAAATTCAATTAATGAAAATGAAATGAAGAGGTTTTTAATAAGAATAACTTCTATCATAGATTTATAGAACTCTTTTATCCCCCTGTTCTCTTGTTTTCTTCATACCTAATACCTATATTTTTGATTTCTTGTTCTTTTCATAGTCATAGAATGTTGTTTTCTATAACCATAAAATAAAAATAAATAGATTTTTTTTTTAATCTTACAAATGAAAATAAAATACAAATAATAGATAGATAGAAGTTATAATATATGAAAAAATAAATTGATAATCACTCAATGAAGTTTCATTGAATGACTATTCATCTATTATATTATATTTCTATATATTTTCATCTAAATAGAGGAAAAAAAACTCTATTTGAAACGGATATGGATAAAAACATTCAAAGTTGGCATAATAGTGCTAATTCTAGTTACAGCAATTTTGATTATTTAGTGGATGGCAGGAACATACGGAATTTACTATCTGATAAAACTTTTTTAGTTAGGGATAGTAAGAGGAAGAGTTATTCCATATATTTTGCTATTGAAAATAACATTTTGGAGATTGAGAATAATCATTCTTTTCTAAATGAACCGGAAAGTTTTTTCTCTATTTCTAAAAATTCTAGCTATTTGAAGAATGGTTCTAAGAGTAATAATAATGATCATTACATTTATGATATAAAATCTAATTGGAATAATAACTTTAATAGTTGCATTGAGAGTTATCTTCGTTCTCAAATCTGTATAGATAGTTACATTTTAGGTGATAGTGTCAAATACAATGACAGTGATTTTAATAGTTACTTTTTTGGTAAGGTCAGCAATAGTGGTAAAAGCAAGAGTACTAGTATAAAAACTAGCACGAATGATCCAAATGCTAGTTATTTAGAAAGTTCTAATGATTTCGAGCAGACGCAAAAATATAAACATTTGTGGATTGAATGCGAAAATTGTTATGGATTAAATTATAAGAAAGTTTTGAAATCAAAAATGAATATTTGTGAACACTGCGGATATCATTTGAAAATTAGTAGTTCAGATAGAATCGAACTTTTGATTGATCCAGGTACATGGAATCCTATGGATGAATACATGGTCTCTGTGGATCCCATTGAATTTCATTTGGAAGAGGAACCTTATAAAAATCGTCTTGATTCTTATCAAAAAAGGACAGGATTAATGGAGGCAATTCAAACAGGCACAGGTCAACTAAATGGTATTCCTTTAGCAATTGGTATTATGGATTTTCAGTTTATGGGGGGAAGTATGGGATCCGTAGTCGGTGAGAAAATAACCCGGTTGATCGAATATGCTACCAATCAACGTTTACCTCTTATTTTAGTATGTGCGTCCGGAGGAGCACGTATGCAAGAAGGAAGTTTGAGCTTAATGCAAATGGCTAAAATATCTTCTGCTTTATATGATTATCAAATCAATCAAAAGTTATTCTATGTGCCGATACTTACATCTCCTACTACTGGTGGGGTGACAGCTAGTTTTGGCATGTTGGGGGATATCATTATTGCTGAACCAAATGCTTACATTGCATTTGCGGGTAAAAGGGTAATTGAACAAACCTTGAATAAGGAAGTCCCCGAAGGTTCACAATCGGCTGAATTTTTATTCCAAAAGGGCTTATTTGATTCAATCGTACCACGTAATCTCTTAAAGGAGGTTCTAACTGAGTTATTTCAGTTGCACGGTTTCGTCCCTTTGACTCAAAATGAAAAATAAAGCAGACTCTTAAATGCTTTTTTTCGCGAGTAAGTAGTTAGTTATTTAGTTTCTTGTAATCCAATAAAGATAAGAATTAGATAGAGTCAAAATCCAAAGAAAAGAATTGAATTCATTTTTTTCGAAAGATAAGATAAAGGAATTAATTCAATAATATATTTCTTCTTAATTATTATTATTATTGTATTTTGTACTTTATGATTCTTAATAAATATTCTAAATATTTTCGTTTCTTATATTCTATTAATATTATATATATATATTATATGACTTCTTATGTATACTCAATATATAGAGTAATAATATAATATATATTATATATAATTATATTTAATATGTAATTATTATCTATCTATTCATATATGTTGATTTAGCTATACTTAGTATAAGTCTATATGAATTAATTCTAGTGATTATAGACTATCTTTTATTACAATATAATAATAATAAAAATATTAATTTAACAATTAACAAAAAAGAACAGGTACAAATATAAAATTGAGGTACCCATTTTATGATAAACTTACCTTCCATTTTGGTGCCTTTAGTGGGCCTAGTATTTCCGGCAATTGCAATGACTTCGTTATTTCTTTATGTTCAAAAAAATAAGATTTTTTAGATATGGGCAGTAGGGACTCATATATTTTTTTGAGATAAAGTCAAATTTATTTCCTTGGATTTGTTATTCGGTTCCGTTTTTTAATAAAAATAACTTAAAAAATAACTTAATTATAATTTCTATTAAAAAAAAAACACACAAAAGGAAAATACTAATATCATATAAGCCTTAAAGGGGGGTTTAGGTTTAATTTAATATATATCTAATCTAATTTTAACTATCTAAATTAAATATTAAATTAAATTAATCTAACAATCAATAAAAAAGAACAGGTACAAATATAAAATTGAGGTACCCATTTTATGATAGATGTTTTTGTTCCTTTAGTGGTCCTAGTATTAATTGTAACTGCTGGTTTATTGGTTTATGTTCAACAACAAATTTCTTGGGGGTCTGGACACCTTATGCGTCGCTTCGCAGAAGACGCATGGCTCTACACTGTACCTGGGGCCCGAAAACCAATCAATTTCTTCTGGGCTTCTTTCACTCTTTTAGGTTCTTTAGGGGTTTTAGTAATTTCAGCTTCCAGTTATTATGGTCGGAATTTTTTCTCTTTCAATTCGTCCGAATTTCTAGTTCCTTTTTTGCCACAAGGGGTCACGCTGACTTTCTATGGAATCTCAGGTCTTTTTGTAAGTTTTCATTGGTGGCTTCTAATTTTGTGGAATGTGGGTAGTGGTTATAATCTTTACGATAAAAAAAATGGAATGGTGCGTTTTTTTCGTTACGGATTTCCCGGAGAAAATCGTCGTATTCTTTCCAAAGTCCGTGTGGAAGATATTCTGGCCCTCCAATTTTTCGATAACCCAGAACCTCTTAGTGGTGTCCTTTATATGCACACCAGAGAACAGGGGGACATTCCCTTGACTCTTGTTGATGATTATTATGATAGGACTCCACGGAACATTTTACAAACAGCTTGGGACTTGTCCGCATTCTTGGATGTACCATTGGAAATAATTGTATAAAAAAAAGCGAGAATAAATAATCCATTTCTATTCTATGAAAAAATTCGAAATGGATATATATGGGTTCTATTACTGGTAATAGAACTTATGCTTGATAGAAATATTATTATCATATATAGTTGACAAATGAGATGAAGCTGAGTTCATTAAAGACGACAAATGGCAAAAAAGAAAGCATTAATCCCCCTTCTATGTCTTACATCTATAGTCTTTTTGCCCTGGTGGATCTCTTTAACATTTAATAAAAGTCTGGAATCTTGGGTTACGAATTTGTGGAATACTAAAGAATCCGAAATTTTCTTGAATCTCATTAAAGAAAAAAGTATTTTAAACAAATTCATAGAGTTCGAGGAACTCTTCCTTTTGGATGAAATGCTAAAGGAATACCCGGAAACACGTTTAGAAAACCTTCGTATCGGAATCGGAATCTACAAAGAAACCATCCAATTGATCAAGACGCACAACCAAGATTGTATCCATATGATTTTTCACTTCTCGACAAATCTAATCTATTTCCTTATTCTAAGTGGTTATTCTATTCTGGGTAATCAACAACTCATTATTCTTAACTCTTGGGTTCAAGAATTTATATATAACTTAAGTGACACAATAAAAGCTTTTTCTATTCTTTTATTAACAGATTTATGTATAGGATTCCATTCGACTCATGGTTGGGAACTAATGATTGGTTCTGTCTATAAAGATTTTGGATTTACTCAGAATGATCAAATTATATCTGGTCTTGTTTCCACTTTTCCAGTAATTTTAGATACAATTTTTAAATACTGGATTTTCCGTTATTTAAATCGGGTATCTCCGTCGCTTGTAGTGATTTATCATTCAATGAATGACTAAAAAAATTATCCAATGAGACTATTATAAAATTTGTTTTTTTTATAGAAAAGCTAAACATTCACAATTTTACTTATTCTTTTTTCTTTCTACTCATATTCTTCCTAGATTCTAGGAAAATTATTTCAGTAAATAGCAGAATAATGGATAGGGAACTATGCCAGTAACCTACCTAATCTTATTGTAGAAATTTTGAGGATCAATGATTGGACCATGCAAACTAGAAATGCTTTTTCTTGGATAAAGGAAGAGATTACTCGATCCATTTCCGTATTGCTCATGATATATATAATAATTCGAGCACCCATTTCAAATGCATATCCCATTTTTGCCCAGAAGGGATATGAAAATCCGCGAGAAGCTACCGGCCGTATTGTATGTGCCAATTGCCATTTAGCTAATAAGCCCGTAGATATTGAGGTTCCACAAGCGGTACTTCCCGATACTGTATTTGAAGCAGTTGTTCGAATTCCTTATGATATGCAAGTGAAACAAGTTCTTGGTAATGGTAAAAAAGGGGGTTTGAATGTAGGGGCTGTTCTTATTTTACCCGAAGGTTTTGAATTGGCACCTCCCGATCGTATTTCGCCCGAGATTAAAGAAAAGATAGGTAATCTGTCTTTTCAAAGCTATCGTCCTACAAAAAAAAATATTCTTGTCGTAGGCCCCGTTCCTGGTCAGAAATATAGTGAAATTACCTTTCCTATTCTTTCTCCGGATCCCGCTACTAATAAAGATGTTCACTTCTTAAAATATCCTATATACGTAGGCGGGAACAGGGGAAGGGGTCAGATTTATCCCGACGGGAGCAAGAGTAATAATAATGTTTATAATGCTACAGCAACTGGTATAGTAAACAAAATTATACGAAAAGAAAAAGGGGGATACGAAATAACGATAGTGGATGCATCGGATGCACGTGAAGTGATTGATATTATACCTCCAGGACCAGAACTTCTTGTTTCAGAGGGTGAATCTATCAAACTTGATCAACCATTAACGAGTAATCCTAATGTGGGTGGATTTGGTCAGGGGGATGCAGAAATAGTTCTTCAAGATCCGTTACGTATTCAAGGTCTCTTGTTCTTCTTCGCGTCTATTATTTTGGCCCA